ACAATAGATTCCATTGAATGAATAATGGATCCAGATCCTAAAAACAATAAAGCTTTCGAATAGGCATGAGTGATTAAATGGAATAAAGCAGCCCTATAAGAACCTATACCCAGAGCTAATATAATATAACCCAATTGAGACATGGTAGAATAAGCTAAACTTCTTTTAATATCTCTTTGAGCAAGAGCCAAAGTAGCTCCTAATAATACTGTTATTACACCTATTAAGGAAATAAGATTCATTATGTAAGGTATGACTATGAAAAGAGGAAGAAGACGAGCTACAAGAAAAATTCCTGCTGCTACCATAGTAGCAGCATGTATAAGAGCCGAAATGGGAGTGGGTCCTTCCATAGCATCAGGTAACCATATGTGAAGGGGAAATTGTGCAGATTTAGCAACTGCGCCGAGGAATAAAAAAGAAGCACAAAGAGTAATAAATAAAGAATTTACTCCATTATTATGAATTAATTTAGTAACTATTTCGAACAAATCTCGAAATTCTAAACTACCCGTTATCCAATAAAATCCTAAAATTCCTAATAATAAACCAAAATCCCCTATACGATTGGTTACAAAAGCTTTTTGACAAGCACTTGCTGCAATTGGTCGTGTGAACCAAAAACCTATTAATAAATAGGAACACATTCCTACAAGTTCCCAAAAAATATAAATTTGTATTAAATTAGAACTAGTAACTAATCCCAACATAGAAGTATTGAAAAAACTCATATAAGCAAAAAATCTCAAATATCCTCGATCATGAGACATATAATTATCACTATAAATAAGAACCATGATTCCAACAGTAGTAATTAATATTGGCATAATAGAAGTAAGCGGATCAATCAAGTGTCCGAACTCTAAAGAAAAATCATTATTGACAGTCCAAGACCATAGATATTGATAGATAAAATTTCCATTTATTTGCTGAATAGAAAGATTAACAGAAAATACCATAGCTATAGTTAGCATCAAAACACTCGGAAAAGCCCACATACGTCGAATATTTTTTGTTGCTGCAGGAATAAGTAGAAGTCCAAATCCTATTAACATAGTAATAGGAAATGGAAGAAAAGGTATTATCCATGCATATTGATATGTATGTTCCATAAAAAACACAAATTTTCGTTTTTTCTTATAATTATTTCCAATTCACCAATTTGTATTGCTTTTGAAGAAAACAATAAAAAAATGAAAAAAAAAAAGATATGAAACCTTAAATATTCTTATTTTACATTTTTCTTACTTTTTTCAGATATTTCAAAAATTTGAAAAAGTTATAAATTGTTACTTAAATGCTTTATCCAAATAGCTCAATATAGAGTCATTTTTTAGTTATTAATTTTTTAACTAAAATATTCATTTTTTTTTTTTGAAGTAGAAATTTTTTTTTTATAAAAAAAAGAGAAGGAGAATATGATATTAAAAAAAATTTTGCCACTAGACTAGAATTGTATTCTAGTAATATATAACTATATCATATACTATAGTAAGCAAAGAAAAAGTAAGAAAAGTAAGAAAAAATAACTATACCAATATCAGTAGAATATGGATACAGATATATAGTTTGCATCAATAAATCAACTAATTCTTCGAGTAATTTTTTTAAATTACCTAATTTCTATTTTTTATGAAATTGATTGATTGGATTGAAATCCAATAAGATAAGAAAATATCAGAAATCTTATAAAAATCCTTACTTCTTATATTCTAGAACTGAATAAAAAAAAAACGTAAAATGAAAGTTCCTTTTCTTAGCTAACGGAATGTCTTGTTTAACATATTAACTACTAGAAAATTCCTTTTAAAATTTTTCTTTCTTTTCCTCTATTTTTTCCTAGTTTATTATATATCTAACACACATGTATATATAAACAATATATTTGTCTTGTTTAAAAAAAAAAAAAAGATTATCGACGAAATTAAATATAATATATAAAATGACTAAAACTAAAAAAAAACGATCCATATTGATCAATACATGTCTTTCACATACAACAATAAAAAGGAAGAACTCTTTTTTTTATGGCAGTTCCAAAAAAACGTACTTCTATATCAAAAAAACGTATTCGTAGAAATATTTGGAAGAAAAAGGGAAACTTAGTTGCAATAAAAGCCTTTTCTTTAGCAAAGTCAGTTTCTACGGGAAATTCAAAAAGTTTTTTTGTTCGGCAAACAAATAAGAAAATCTTGGAATAATTTGAATTCCGTGATTAAAAGAACTTTTCCATATATAAAATATGAAAATTTTTCATTAACTTATCCATTTATTTACCTCCTCAAGATTAGTTAGAACTAGCAGTTATTTTATGTCGAATATTAACTTATCTGTCTGCTAGTTTGGTTCTAAGTATTATTTTATTTCTTTTCCCAGTAGAAATTTTTTTTCCATTAGGAAAAGAAATAAAATGTAATTATAATGAATATTAAAACTGTTTTATTATATGTCTATCTCAAGATCAAAATTAAAATTATGTACATAACAAACAACAAAATATAATTATTATATATATATATTTTCTATATAATCACTATATAATTAGAATAATTAATTAAATTACACTAAATACATTAATAAAGTAGACTAAAAACAAGATTTTTATTTTTATAAAACGAGTTTTTTAATTTCTAATTTCATTTACTAAATTTAGTAATTATATTTTGATATGTATAAAATAATCCTATTTATTTAATTTATATTTCTTTTTTTTTTTTGATAAAAAAGATCTTTCTAAGTTTTCTAAGTGTTCTTAAAACAAAAAAAGAATACTTTAGTTTAAACAAAAGAGTTTAAAAGAACCCTTATTCATCCATTTCCTAACGGATAACTATATCGGATTCTAGAATCTACATCTAGACGATTCAACATGAATTGACTATTATTATTTCAAGTAAGTAAGCCGCTATGGTGAAATTGGTAGACACGCTGCTCTTAGGAAGCAGTGCTAGAGCATCTCGGTTCGAGTCCGAGTGGCGGCATACTCTAAAAGAGATAGAATAGATCTTATAATGTATTTAATTCCCGATTTCAATTCTGTAATGAGACCCTTTTTATGTATGATATTTGCGACTTTAGAACATATATTAACTCATCTCTCTTTTTCGATCGTTTCAATTGTGATTGCGATTCATTTGATGATTCTATCAGTTCATGAAATCATCGGATTACGCCATTCGTCGGAAAAAGGAATGTTAGCTTCTTTTTTTTCTCTAACAGGATTATTAGTTATTCGTTGGATTTCTTCGAGACATTTTCCATTAAGTAATTTATACGAGTCATTAATCTTCCTTTCGTGGAGTTTTTCCATTATTCATATGGTTTCCAAGCTATGGAATCAAAAAAATGATTTAAGCATAATAACCGCGCCAAGTGCCATTTTTACTCAAGGTTTCGCTACATCTGGTCTTTCAAGTAAAATGCATCAATCAGCAATATTAGTACCTGCTCTACAATCTCAGTGGTTAATGATGCATGTAAGTATGATGTTATTGAGCTATGCGGCTCTTTTATGTGGTTCGTTATTATCAGTCGCTTTTTTAGTCATTACATTTCGAAAAAACATCGATATTTTTTTTAGAAGCAAAAATTTATTAATATTAATTAAGTCATTTTTCTTTGGGAAGATCGAATACTTGAACGAAAAAAGAAGTGTTGTTAAAAGCACTTCTTTTCTTTCATTTCCAAATTATTATAAATATCAATTAATTCAACGTTTGGATTATTGGAGTTATCGTGTTATTAGTTTAGGGTTTACCTTTTTAACCATAGGTATTCTTTCTGGAGCAGTATGGGCTAACGAAGCATGGGGGTCTTATTGGAATTGGGACCCCAAGGAAACTTGGGCATTTATTACTTGGACCATATTCGCGATTTATTCACATACTAGAACAAATCAAAGTTTGCACGGTACGAATTCGGCACTTGTAGCTTCTATAGGATTTCTTATAATTTGGATATGCTATTTTGGGATCAATCTATTAGGAATAGGTCTACATAGTTATGGTTCATTCACATAAAATCTAATTAAATTGTAGAAATTACATGCGGAATAAGTAAGACACATATAACGGAAATTTGTGTGAGTTTTTAAGAACTGTTTGAATTAAGATTCAAACAGTTCTTAAAAACTTGGGATACATCTTTCTAATTCACTTTATTATTTTTTTTTTTTCGTTGTACAGCGAATAGTTTCAAAAATATTATAATTGAAAATTATAAGACTTTCTATCTCATTAAGAAAAAAAACTATCTATGAAAATAATTAGATAGGATAGCTTGTATCTTGTCAACTGATAAAGAAAGAACGAAATCGGGATAAATACCAATTCCTATTACGGGTAAAAGGATACAGATTGAAACAAATAGTTCTCGTGGTCCAGAATCCACGAAATTTGAGTTTAGAACATTGAAAAAATTGTATCCATAAAACATTTGCCGTAACATAGATAACAAATAAATAGGAGTTAATATCATTCCAATTGCCATTACAAGGGTAATTACTATTTTTGGCATTAAAAGATATTTTGGACTGGTAATTAGTCCAAAAAATACTACTAATTCCGCAACAAAACCACTCATTCCCGGCAATGCAAGAGAAGCCATCGAGAAACTACTAAACATGGTAAATATTTTTGGCATTGGAATGGATATTCCCCCCATTTCGTCGAGATAAACAAGACGTATTCTATCACAACTCATTCCTACCAAGAAAAAAAGTGCAGCACCAATAAATCCATGAGAGAGTATTTGTAAAATGGCTCCGTTGAGTCCCATGTCGGTTATAGAACCAATTCCTATAATTGTGAAACCCATGTGCGATACAGAAGAATAGGCTATTCTTTTTTTTTGATTGCGTTGACCAAGCGAGGTTGAAGCTGCATAAATTATTTGGATTGTCCCCACTATCACTAACCAGGGAGAAAATATAGAGTGAGCATGTGGTAATAATTCCATATTGATACGAATCAATCCATATGCTCCCATTTTTAATAAGATTCCCGCTAGAAGCATACATGTACTGTAATGTGCTTCTCCATGGGTATCTGGTAACCATGTATGTAGGGGTATAATCGGTGATTTGACAGCATAAGCAATAAGGAAGCCCAAATAGAATATTATTTCTAATGTTACAGGATATGACTGATTAGCTAATCTGTCAAAATCCAATGTCGGTTCATTGGAACCATATAAACCCATACTTAGAACTCCTATTAAGAGAAAAATGGAACCCCCCGCAGTGTACAAAATAAACTTTGTAGCCGAGTACAAACGTTTCTTTCCTCCCCACATAGATAAAAGTAAGTAAACAGGAATTAATTCTAACTCCCACATGATAAAAAAAAGTAAAAGATCTCTAGAAGAAAATAATCCTATTTGACCACTGTACATTGCTAACATCAGGAAATAGAACAATCGCGAATTTCGAGTAACAGGCCAAGCTGCTAAAGTAGCTAAAGTAGTGATAAATCCTGTTAGTAAAATAGGTCCTATGGAAAGTCCGTCGATTCCCAGTCTCCAGTGAAAATTGAAAATATTTATCCATTTAGCATCCTCTTCTAATTGAATTAATGGATCATCCAATTGGAAATGATAACAGAAGACATAGGTTGTTATAAGGAGTTCTAATAAACAAATACATATTGTATACCATCTAAATACCTTATTCCCTTTCTGAGGGAGAAAGAAAATTGAGGAACCCGCAAATATTGGCAAAACTACAAGTATTGTTAACCAAGGGAAATAACTCGTGATAAAGACAAGATGCGTTTTGACCAAAAAGCCCGTGCTCAAGAAAATATATTCTTTTGAGCACGGGCTTTTGTCGGTAAAAAGGAATCAAACGATTCAAGTGGAATTTATTATAACGTATCAATAAGATAGACCCATGCTGCGAGTTGTTTCATGCCATAAATAAACACGGACACTCAAAAAATCTGTTGGACAGGCGGATTCACATCTTTTACAACCTACACAGTCTTCCGTTCTTGGCGCGGAAGCAATTTGCTTAGCTTTACATCCGTCCCAAGGTATCATTTCCAATACATCTGTGGGGCAGGCTCGTACACATTGAGTGCACCCTATACATGTATCATAAATTTTTACTGAATGTGACATTGGGTCTATAAATTCCAGTTTTGAACATAAAAAATTTTCGATCTGGTAAAGTAAAAAAAAAATAATAATAATAAATAATTATATAATTTATTATTTATATTTTCTTTATATATGGAAACCAGATGAATCAATGATTTATCAAAAAAAATCTTAAGAATCAAAATTTTTATAAATTTGTTCATCAGAAGGTACCAAGAGACTTTGATTTATCTTTCGACAACCATGATCATATGAGTCGCATGAATCACACGTGCAACTTCACGTTGACTAATAGATCGTCAATATTTCAATATAAATATATATTGAAATATTACTATACATAAAATATTAGTATACATATTAGTATTATTTCTAGATAAATATATAAAAGACACTGAAATGATATTTTATAGAAAGTTTTTTCTACAATTTCTATATATATATTCTATTTATATGTATTTATATTATAGGTATGGCTAATTTTTCAACAAACTTGATTGATTAATACGAGTTGATTTTCTGTTACGATAGATCGACGAAACAATAGCTAGCCCAATAGCAGCTTCTGCCGCTGCAATTGCTATAATAAAGATTGAGAAAATCTCGCCTTTTAATTGGCGACTATCAAATATATCAGAAAATAGTACGAGATTCATATTAACCGAATTTAGTATAAGTTCAAGACACATAAGTGCTCTAACCATGTTTCGACTTGTGATCAATCCATAGATACCGATTGCAAATAAATAGACACTCAAAAAAAGTACATGTTCGAACATCATTGACTAACTCCTGATCAACCTCGATTCGTTTCAATATGAACAAAAATTCAACCAAGTTGATTGACTAGAATTGAGCGATTACATAAAAAAGGGAATATTGACAGTAGATTAAACTACATTTTTTTTTTTATTATAACTAAACTATTTATTATTGACGAGCCATAGTAATGGCCCCTATCAAAGAAACTAAAAGGATTATCGAAACTAGTTCAAACGGAAGATAAAAATCCGTTGATAAATGAATTCCAATTTGTTGAACGTTGTTTATAAAGTCTTGCTCTATAATCTGATTTGATCTTGTAGTCCAAATGATTCCGTACCATGACGTATCTGCAATAGTAGTAATTAGTGAAAAAAGAATACTTATACAAACCAGTGAAGTGACTCCATCTCCAATAGTCCAAAGATAGGAGTCATTAGAATATTCTGAACCATTCACGAACATAACAGCAAATATGATTAAGACATTTATGGCTCCCACATAAATAAGAAGCTGGGCGGCAGCTACAAAAAAGGAGTTTGATGAAATATAGAATAAGGATATACAAACAAGAACCGATCCCAACGAAAAGGCGGAATAAATTGGATTAGTAAACAATACTACTCCTAGACCTCCTAATATAAGAAATGATCCCAGAAATACTACGAGTATATCATGTATTGGTCCAGGTAAATTCATTATGTATAAGAGAAAAATCAGTCAAAATGTTTCATGACCTTACTAAATAGTCCAGGAAAGAGAGGGGTGTTCCCCTTATTTTTTTTCTTATATATGATGAGTTTTTAATGCAATTAAATCTTAATATGGATGGATTACTGTGGATATAGATAAAGTTATTAAAATTATCGGCCAATCTTTTCTTTTTTCTTTTAGAGATTCTAATTTTTTAATATTTTAAAATAATTAAGAAAATACATATTCACAGTTTAAATCAAAGAGTGATTCTCAATAATCAATAGTTAATAAAATAAGTTTATTAGGTTCTCATAAAAAAAAAGATGTTTCTGTTTATCTTTAATATAAATAAATATTAGTAATCAGTAATCGTTCTTGAATCAAGGGGTTTATCTTTATCCATTTTGATTTGACTGGAATTCATAATTGTTTGAATTGTGTAATCTCCAATTACTGACATTGGTAACCGACCTAATGCAATTTGATTATAATTTAATTCGTGACGATCATAAGTTGAAAGTTCATATTCTTCAGTCATTGATAAACAGTTTGTTGGACAATACTCGACACAATTACCACAAAATATACAGACTCCAAAATCAATACTATAATTAAACAATTGTTTCTTTTTAATCTCTCTTTTAAACCTCCAATCAACAACGGGTAGATCTATGGGACATACACGAACACATACCTCACAAGCAATACATTTATCAAATTCAAAATGAATTCGACCGCGGAAACGTTCTGATGTGATCGATTTTTCATAAGGATATTGAATAGTTATAGGTAAACGATTTGTATGGGATAGGGTAATTATGAAACTTTGACCAATGTACCTTGCCGCCCGTATTGTTTGTTGACCAAAATTTATGAACCCAGTCACCATAGGGAACATATTGTAGATCTCCGTGAATAATTTGATGTTTCTTTCTCTTGTTTAAGATCAGTTATGAATGGAGAATATCATTATCTTATTCTATTCTTTATAGGTAAATAAGTTGGAAAGAAGTTGTCAATAATAGATTACCCAGAGAAATAGGTAAAAGAAATTTCCATCCAAAATTTAAAAGTTGGTCCATTCTCAGTCTAGGTAAAGTCCATCTTGCTGTGATAGGAATGAACAAAAACAAATAAGCTTTAGCTAATGTAATAAATATACCAATTGTTATTCCAAAAACTCCTGTCATTTTATTTATTCCGAAAAATTCAGGAATAGATATATACGGAATAGAGAAATTCCACCCGCCTAAGTAAAGAACTGTTATAAATAATGAAGAAACTAATAAATTTAGATAAGAAGCAAGGTAAAATAGAGCATATTTAATACCCGAATATTCTGTTTGATAACCTGCTACTAATTCCTCCTCTGCTTCTGGTAAATCAAAAGGTAATCTCTCACATTCTGCTAGAGAAGAAATTAGAAAAACAACAAACCCTATAGGCTGGCGCCACAGATTCCACCCCCAAAAACCATATTTTGACTGTGACTCAACTATATCAACTGTACTTGAACTGTTAGATAATCATAGTCGATAATAACATTACTGTTCATATCGCTATTTCAAAACCGTACATGAGACCTCAGCTTCATACGGCTCCTCTATGGTCACAAATAAATGTAAGTACTTGTTTGGTATTATTGTAATTTTTAGATTCGAATTCTAATACCGGGAAGTCCAAAATTAGACCAACGAAATTCCGTCTGCTAGAATAAAAAGCGCTTCCGAATTGATCTTTTCCATTAAAATTACAATTTCTCTTTATTCGGTAATAACTTAATCCTTAAATAAAATACTCGTTATATCAATAAATTAGGTTTTATCAATAACTCTAAAGAAAGAATTAGTTAGAAAGAATTGATCATTAATTCCAAATTTATGATTAAGAATTCCATGTATGTATATAGTAGATATGAATATTGAATGGGGAAAAGAAATAAGAAATAAATATCTTGTATCGTATTTTTTTGTTTCATTTTTCCCATTCGATATTTTGCATTCTATTTCTTTTGCTCCTGTCCTATTCTTCTTTCTCAGAGGAGAGGGGGTACTCTGAAAAAAAAATAAAGGATTAATTCGTTTTTTATAGTCATTTCTTTAATCAGTGAATAGGAGCATACTCGAGATCGGAATCGTGGAGAAGTACTACTTGGTCATTTCTACCAACTTAAAGTCCTCATTATGATTCGTTTTATCCAAAGCTTTATGCAAAAAAATCCTTTTTTTTATCTTAAATTATCTCCATTACTAATCTTTTGTGTACCTTGGTGTTCCTAACTGTCCACTGATTTTTTATTGATCTCCAGTATGATAATAAATACAAGACAGTAGTAGAAACCCCATACGGGTGATCTTTTGTACCCGCTTCAAGATATGATAATTGGTCAAAGAATCTTAACCTTGGGGTAAACAGTTTATACTGCTTATGTTTCTATTCTCGTACATAGAGAATGAGATTTAATCCTCTTACTGCAAATTTATAAGCAGTTTGCTTTTACTCATCTAACTATCTAGCTTAATTCATCAACCCTAATGATAAATAAAAATGATAAATAAAAAAAGAAAATATCCATTGAATATATTCAATTTCTTTATTCTATTTCTAGTTCTAGAAAAGAGGGAAAATAATAATGTTTTGCCGAATCACACGTAGAGATATTGATAACACACATAGAGTTAATGGTATTTCATAACTGATAGATTGAGCAGCAGCCCGTAGACCACCTGAAAAAGAATATTTATTATTCGACCCATATCCTGACATAAGAAGTCCAATAGGGGCAATACTTGAAATGGAGATCCATAAAAAAACGCCTATACTAAGATCGGCCAAAACAAGGTGATATCCAAAAGGAATTACTAAATAACTTAGTAGAACAGATATGACCGCTATAGACGGTCCCGCGCTGAACAAACGAATATCTCCTCTAGATGGGAGGAGATCTTCTTTAAAAACTAATTTGGTTCCATCTGCTATAGCTTGAAGAATTCCCAATGGACCGGCATATTCAGGCCCAATGCGTTGTTGTATTGCTGCAGATATTTCTCTTTCTAACCACACAATTACTAGTACCCCTATTGTTATTCCCAATATAAGGGTGAAAATAAGAACAAAGATCCATATGAGTCCATAGACTTCTTTTAAAGATTCCGATCTAGAAAAAGAATTTATAGCTTGTATTTCCGCTTCTGTTATATCAATTATCATTTCAACGATCAACTTCTCCCATAATGATATCTATACTACCTAATATCGTCATGATATCTGCCAATTTCATTCTTTTAACTAGTTGAGGGAGAATTTGCAAATTGATAAAACCGGGTGGACGAATTTTCCATCTCCAAGGGAAAACACTACTATCTCCTATCAAATAAATTCCTAATTCTCCTTTTGGGGCTTCTACTCTCACATAAAGTTCTTGCTTCGACAATTCAAAATTGGGTGAAAGTTTTTTAGTAATAAATCTATATTCAAAATTATTCCATTCGGAATTTTTTGCTTTATCAAAACGTCGGACTTCTAAATTCTCATAAGGTCCTCCAGGAATTCCTTCTAGAGCCTGTTGAATAATTTTTATAGATTCCTTCATTTCACCGATTCGTACTAAATAACGAGCTAGCGAATCTCCTTCTTTTTGCCATTGGACTTCCCAATTAAATTTATTGTAACACTCATAACTATCAACTTTACGAAGATCCCATTGGATTCCAGAAGCCCGTAACATTGGTCCTGATAAACCCCAATTTATTGCCTCCTCTCTACCAATAATGCCCACTCCTTCAACGCGTTCCAAAAAAATAGGATTACGCGTAATAAGTTTTTGATATTCAACAATTCCTGTTAAAGAATAATCGCAAAAATCCAAACATTTCTCTATCCAGCCATAAGGTAAATCGGTAGCAACTCCCCCAATACGGAAATAATTATGCATCATTCGCATACCTGTAGCGGCTTCGAATAGATCATATAACAATTCCCTTTCTCTGAAAATATAGAAAAAGGGAGTCTGTGCACCGATATCTGCCATAAAAGGTCCAAGCCATAATAAATGAGAAGCTATACGACTCAGTTCTAGCATAATTATTCTAATGTAACTAGCTCTTTTAGGTACTTGAACGCTTTCTAATCGTTCTGGTGCATTTACTGTTATTGCTTCTGTGAACATAGTGGCTAAATAATCCCACCGTGTTACATAAGGCAAATATTGTATAATTGTTCGATTTTCCGCTATTTTTTCCATCCCTCTATGTAAATAACCCAATATAGGTTCACAATCAATAACATCTTCACCATCGAGAGTAACAATTAGTCGAAGAACACCATGCATTGATGGGTGGTGAGGACCCATATTCACTATCATGAGATCCTTTCTTGTAGCTGGTACAGTCATAACTTTTCTTCCTTAATTCAATTCAGTATTCCATGAATTTAGCAAAATGAAGTTGATCAAAATGCAAAATTTAATAACTAAAGAAAAAATTAAAACTAATCTTAAACTTAAAATTAACGAGTTTTTGACTCCCGAATACCCAACTGGTTAATCAATTTCTTATAACGTACTTGATTTTTCTTTGACAAATAATCCAACAGCCGTTGACGTTTTCCCAGAATTTTTCGTAGACCTCTTTGTGATAAAAAATCTTTTTTATGTAATTTTAAATGTGAAGTAAGTCTTTGTATCTTATCAGTGAAACTAAATACTTGAAATTCAATAGATCCACAGTTTTTTTCTTTTTCTTGTCGAATAGCCGAGATGAATGAATTTTTTACCATAAAACCAAAATTTTCTTTTTTTTTTTCTTTTACGCGAATTTTACCGATCAGGAAAAATAAAAATATTTATTATACGTGTTATTTGCAGTTATTTGAATTTAGTACAAAAAAATTTATCATTTCTTCATATAGAATTTTTTCTATCCAAATCAAATTGAAAATTTGATTTGGATAAAAAGGAACGATCCATTTTTTTTTTTTAGATTTTCCTATTCAGGAAAGAAAATGTTTTTTCGATAAAGAAAAATAGATATAAGATATAGAGGAAATATACTATGTTATATTTATATTTATTATATACTATTAATACAATTAAAGAATTTAAATATAATTAAATAATTTTAAAGAATTCTGAATCGTGGATACATATGTATTCTTGATATACTGAAATTACTGCCATTATTGGTATCAAACCAATAACGATTCATACAAGCTAAATCTTCTAATCGATAATTGGGCCAAAGAAAAAATTTGAATTTAATGAATTTCTTTGTATATGTATTAAGATGTTTTTCCTTATTCAAAAATTGTCCACAGTTGTTTATGTTGTTTTGATTACATAATATTGGATTTCCACCCATAATATTCCAATTCTGAGAATTAAAACAAATGAAAATTCTCAATTCTCTACGACGTCTAGGGGATAGAATATTTTCAGGAACAAGGAAATCATAATAATTTTTGTTTTTAGTCATAAGTATATTGCTGTGTTGTGCAACAGATTCATGAAATTTTTTTTTATCAACATATTCTTTTTTTATTATGTATTTTCCATCAGTTTGGCGTTTAGTCTTATCAACCAATGAAATACCTATGGTTTGATATATAATATCTTTTCCATCCCTTTTCATAGATAGACGAATTGGTTCGACAATAAATATGCCTCTTTTTACCAATTCTGTAAGAGTTAGATCTTTCTGAATCAACATTACATTTAGATGCATCTCTCCTCTTTGAATTGAAGATATAGCCATTTCCTTTGGATCCATCAGTCTAAGTAGAAGACAATATACCTTTATATTATTGATGATTCTTTGATTCAAGAGATCATCCCATCTTAATTGAAAAAGAAAATATTTTTTCAAGAAGAAATTGAGTTCTGCTTCTTTCTTGCTCTTAGATTGTTTTTTTTTTCTACCTTTTTTAATGTCTGTTCCTGTATAATCTGTCTCAACATCTTTTTCATTTTGTTTTCGTAAATCTAATACAAGATTTCCTTGACCTTGTTGTTCATTTTTTTTTTTTACATTGATCTTTTTACTTTTACTAATACTAATATTTTCATAGAAATAAAAATGAAAAATAAGTAATTTGGTAGGTATGATCCACGGTTTTATTTTATACGCATTAAAAAGTAGTACAAATTCTGGGAAAAACCAAGGTTTCAGATTTGATATGCTACAATAGAATTTTTCTTGATTCATTCCCATCCAATCAAAAAAGGAATTTTTTTTTAATTTTTGATAATTTAGATTTTTAGTATTTTTATGAATCTTGGTATTATGAATCTTGGTGTTGATAGGCGTATTGGCCCGGGTCTCGATATCAATATTATTTCTAATACAGAAATGGGGAATTTTATAATTTAAAAATAGTCTATCCATATTTTTGTCCGTATTAATGAGAAATCTTTTTTCTAGATAATTATTAATAACTATCCTTATCAATCCATAAAATGGTTCGGGTTTTAGTGTATTGAAATTAGATGAAATTTTTTTGTTTTCCACTTCTTGTAATTGGAACGTCGATTCATAAATATATGAGTTTTTATTATCCTCAAAATTTATATATTTATATGATAAAATATCATATCCGAAATGTTTTTTCCATTTGTCTTTTTGACTCATCAATGAATTTACTGCATAGTAATTTTCTTTCATATAATGAATTAATTGGTCTTTTTCTTTTTTATATAAATCCGATTTCGTTGAGTCTTTTTTTTGAATTATACGACATTGGTTGGCCCTATTTTGCCATTTTTTTGGTACTAAATAAGACCACTTAGTCTGAGATAAATTATATTGATAATGACCCCTTAACCACATTTTCCATTTATTCATTCTATACTTATGTATTTTCTTATGCTTTGGTTTGGAACCAAATATTCCTTGTGTTGTACAATAATTCTTTATTATATCTGTAAGAAAAGGATAGGTGTTATGATATTGAAGTACAGATTTCAAAGCATATTTGTTAAGTAATTGATTTTGCGAGAATTTGTAAAATATATATGCTTGAGACAAAGAAGATAAGTCCCAATAAATATTAGAATTTTTGTTGCTAATACTAAAATTAGTATTATAAAAAAGATTATAAAACGACTTTTTTATAGTCGAAATAAAGTTCATTATTTTTTGATTTGTCTTTTCAATTCCTTCTTGATTTGTTTTATCATTATAAATGTATTTAGTTAAAATTTTGTTTGTTGATTTAAAACTTGGAATCTTAATGATACATAGTAATAGATTCATGTATATTTTTTCAATGAAAGATTTTATAAAATAATGCGATTTACGTATTAATCGGATATTTTTTCTTTTAAATATTTGCCAAATATCCTTCTGTAATTCCGATCTTTTATCATCATAAGTTAGAACCATTTTTTTCTTGTCTTTTGTGATTCCTTTTATTTGACTCCTAATTGTGATTGTCTTATTAGCAAGATCTTTCATTTTTGTTTCGATGAGTGAATAATTTGCATTTCCACAATTCAGGAATTGATTTGAAATCGTCGATTCGCGAAGAATCTGATTATTTATATTAGAATCTCTTCCATTTTTATTTTTAGTCGATTCATATATTTTAACTCTACTCGATTTTAATATGGGTTTTACTTTTTCAAGTTCTTTCATTATTAGGTCCATAAATAGAATTATTTTGATGACCCATCTTGTTTTTTTTTTTGAAACTTTTAGAACCCCATTTCCTCTTTCTTTGAAAACTCTTATAACTTGTAAAATTTTCTTTTTCGCTTTTATCGTTTTTTTTTTGAGTTCTTTAAAAATGGGTTCAAAGAAAGAAGGTCGTTTTCGGGGAGGCCCAAAAGGTAGCTCTGCTTCTCTTCCCCAAACTGTTAAAAAACAAAAGTGATCTTTTTTCTCTTTTTTTTGCCTTTGCTGATCTCCATGATTAAATCGTACCTTAGATTTTTGCCAAGGTTTCAGACAAAAAGGAAATAGAATCTTTATTTGAATACCCTCGCTTAACCAATTTTTGGGAAATCCCGTTTCTGCTAATTGAACACCATTATAAGTACATTTAACATGCATTTCTCCATTCCATTCCTTCCAATCCTCGTACCATTCGGGGAATTGAAACAATAACATACGACTAATATTTTTAGCTATTATTAATACGGGAAATAGAACATATTTTCTAAGAAAAGATTGGGTTACTAATATTAAACCTCTTATTGCTTGAGTAAATAGAAAGTTATCCCAAGCCTCTGATATTGCTATTCGTTCATTTTCCTCTTTTTTCTCTTTGTTTGTTTTCTCGTTTTCTTTTGTATGTTCTTGCTCAAAATAATCAATTTGAGATTCTGAGGTTTTCCCTAACCAATTCCTAATTTTAAATATATTAAAAAACGAAAAAAAAAATGTTTTGTCTATTCGATCCAAAAAAAGTGGAGAATGAACATTTGCTTGAAATATTTTCAAGATAATTGTTTTACGTCTTTGAGCACGCATAGATCCTTTGATTATACCACGGCGAAAATCCGATTGTTGTGAATAACGTATCAAAGCCACCTCGTCTTCTTCATCACTAGTATTACTAGTAGTATTATTAGTAGCACTCGAATTAGTACTCTGATCGTTATCAGTATCAGTATAAATTATTATGCGTTTCCCTTTTCTTGACCGAATTTCAGGGTCTTCCAGCGATTCTTCGTCATCTTCTTCTTCCAAATCATCTGTTAATTTGTATGACCATCTAGAGACCTTTTTACTAATTTCTTCCATTCCAATAGAATTTTTTCTAATTTTTATTAGATCATTTGGATCAGTTGTAATTACATCGAATAAAAATTTAAAAGAGTTTATTTGACTTTCTGAATCTATTCCTTGCGCACGTTCAAAATAAAATTTTTCAATTGAGGTTAAGGAATCCTCAATGGAATTCGATAAAAATTTCTCATCAGAATCAAACCTATTCTTTTTATGTTTATGTTCAAAGGTTTGAGAATTTTTAGGAAATAGACCATGAATTTTATTTATCCACAATATTTCTAAGGAATCCACTCTTGAAGTTATTAAATCAGTCATGATTTCATCTGAATCCACATTTTTTATTGTTCCGCGATAAGGTCCATTCAAAAAGGGATCATACATTTTAGGTAAATATTCTTGTTCATGCTCATCATCACATAATCTGGTTCTTTTTTCTAGTATATTTAAAGCAAAAGATCCTTTCTCTTTTTCTAAATTTTGTATTCTACTTAAAAATTCGTTCCTTAAGTTGTATTTTTTTTGTTCGTTATTATAAATCCAATAATTATATAGCTCTTCGTGGTATAGTTTTTCTGTCGTGTAGAAAGAAATTTTTCGCTCTATCATTTCTGAAAAGGTTGATAAACTTGGCGGATATGTAAAAGAGATTCGATTTTTTCCTTTATTTGGGCATATATAAAAAAAATATTGTGCCATTTCATTTCGTATAGCATTTTCAAACCTATCATTTTTTAAATATCTCAATGGGCGGTTCCATCGTTTATAATCGAAAAGAAAAGTTAAAATAGGTTTTTCAAACCAAAAATAAGTTTTCTCTTCTTTAAGTTTTCCCAATTCCCAATTATCTTGATGGATATCAAGATAAGAATCTTCGTAAACCGGGCTATCTTTGTCTTCTTTAGTGGATCCCTCTTGTTCCTGTTTCGTCTTCTTCGTTTCGTAAGTTGTTTCTACATCGCTTTCTTCCGTTTCTGAGGTTTCTTTCAGTTTCTTAGTACCAATAGGCGATGGCATTCTGCCTAAATAGTAGACACAGGTGATAAATAAGAGAATACTAAAGATTCTAGCCATAGAATTTCTCAATTCTGACACAAGGTACTTATTAGATCGAATCAAATGATTTTGCCGTATCCAGAATAATACCAATCCAACCCATTTCATGAATAAAATGTGACCAATTAACCAACCAACAAAACTACTTGTTACAAATAACATCTTGT